CTGTATATTGTCCTTTTCTTTACGTATTGGTGGAATATAACCGTCAATTATTTCTTATTTTTAGTTAGTTCGGAGACGAGATTTTACGAAAAAAAAAACGATTTCTTTTAGGTTATAGTAGAAACAAATAGTTATAGTTCTTTTGGGAAAGCGCTCTTTTTCATTTTATTTCTAATGAGCTAATGAGAAGGGGTTCGACTAAAACAAAAGATAATTCTGTTTTCAATACTTAAAATTCTTAACCTTTTGTTATTAGCTAATAAGAAATACCATGTATTTCTATGCTTATTCGCATAGTAAATAAGATATTCCAATCAAATAAATCATTTTAAATCAAATGACTATTCATCTATTCTATTTTCATGTAAACAAATAAGAGGCAAGAAAACTCTATGGTAAAATGGCGGTTTAATTCGATGCTTTGTAAGAAAGAGTTAGGACGCAGGTGTGGGCTAACTAAATCAATGAGCAATCCAGGTCCTAGTGAAAATCCCAGTAAAAGTGAAGAGTCGCATATAAAGGATACACCAAAAAATATTCAGAGTTGGGAGGGTTTTGATGATTCTCGTTATAGTAATATTGATTTTTTATTGGGCGAAAAGGATATTCGGAATTTCACCCCTGATGACACCTTTTTAGTTAAGGATAGTAATGGAGACAGTTATTCCATATATTTGGATATTGAAAATCAAATTTTTGAGATTGATAACAATCATTCTTTTCTGAGTGAACTTTCTAGTTCTTTTTATAGTTATCGAAATTCTAGTTCCATGTATGGTACTCAATATAGTTGGAATAATCATATTTATAATTGCATTGACAGTTATCTTCAGTCTCAAATCTGTATCCATGCTTCGACAGTAAGTGAGAGTGATAATGGAAGTGAGAGTTACATTTATAAGGCCGTTTGTGGTGAAAGTAGAAATAATAGTGAAAATGAAAAAGACGTTTTGAGTATACAAATCTGCACGAAGGGTAGTGATTTAACTATAGGAAAAAGTTCTAACGATCTCGATGTAACTCAAATAGAAAGTTCTAATGATCCTGATGTAACTCAAAAATATAGGCATTTGTGGGTTCAATGCGAAAATTGTTATGGATTGAATTATAAGAAATTTTTGAAATCAAAAATGAATATTTGTGAACAATGTGGATATCATTTGAAAATGAGCAGTTCAGATAGAATCGAACTTTCGATTGATCCCGGTACCTGGGATCCTATGGATGAAGACATGGTCTCTCTGGATCCCATTGAATTTCATTCGGAGGAGGAACCTTATAATGATCGTATTGATTCTTATCAAAGAAAGACAGGATTAACTGAGGCTGTTCAAACAGGCATAGGCTGCCTAAACGGCATTCCCGTAGCAGTCGGGGTTATGGAGTTTCAGTTTATGGGGGGTAGTATGGGATCCGTGGTTGGGGAAAAAATCACCCGTTTGATTGAGCATGCTACCAATAACTTTCTACCTCTTGTTATAGTGTGTGCCTCCGGGGGGGCGCGCATGCAAGAGGGAAGTTTGAGCTTGATGCAAATGGCTAAAATATCGTCTGCTTTATATGATTATCAATCAAATAAAAAGTTGTTTTATGTATCAATCCTTACATCTCCTACTACTGGTGGAGTGACAGCTAGTTTTGGTATGTTGGGCGATATCATTATTGCTGAACCCGATGCCTACATTGCATTTGCGGGTAAAAGGGTAATTGAACAAACATTGAATAAAACAGTACCCGAGGGTTCGCAATCGGCTGAATATTTATTTGATAAGGGCTTATTTGACCTAATTGTACCGCGTAATCTTTTAAAAAACGTTTTAGGTGAGTTATTTAAGTTCCACACTTTCTTTCCTTTGAATCAAAATGGGATGGAATAGAGACGAAAAGACAAATACAATACTTAGTTCTACATCTCTTGCCCTTATTCTAGATACTCACTTAGATATTTCGATATAGATACTGCGATTTATGGTTATCATAATAATTGAAATTGAGCATTGAATGGGTTATTACAGTCATAATAATGAGCTTTATTTGAATTAATTATTTTCATTCTTTTCTAATTTCTAAAATTAGAATTATTATAAGATATATTGAATTTATAAATAACATAACAGGTACAAACAATAAATCGAGGTACCCATTTCTATGACAACTTTCAACTTTCCCTCTATTTTTGTGCCTTTAGTAGGCCTAGTATTTCCGGCAATTGCAATGGCTTCTTTATCTCTTCATGTTCAAAAAAACAAGATTCTTTAGATCCGAGGTGACCCTATATCTATACCCTACAATTGTTTCAAAACTTAGATTTGTATCATAAAAAAGATATCGATTTAGTGAAATATGGTATATGGTATAATATGTGTATGTGATTTTCGCTGAGCAAACATAAGCATAAAAAAGCACGGGGCCCCCCAGGCCCGCTGACACAAGAAATATAGCCAATGAATTCTACCCGTGTCAGGATCCGCTGGATGGATCAAATCGGCAACGGAAGATTCGTGTTTTAGATGTATAGTGGGATTATATGAGATATGCTAGTTTTTTAGCTCTAACCAATTTGATGACTTATTCCTAAAGTAAAGGTTCACATCAAACTAGCGCTAGTTGATGAGAGTTATTTCGTAAACAAAAAGAGTAAAGTCAAATTAATTTGAGGTAGTCTCTCAATTCCAATAGAATACAATCGGATCGAGTATGAGTTGGCGATCAGAACATATATGGATAGAACTTATCGTAGGGTCTAGAAAAATAAGTAATTTCTTCTGGGCCGTTATCCTTTTTTTAGGTTCATTGGGATTCTTATTGGTTGGAACGTCCAGTTACCTTGGACGAAATTTGATATCCTTTTTTCCTTCTCATCCAATCATTTTTTTTTCGCAAGGGATCGTGATGTCTTTCTACGGACTCGCGGGTCTCTTTATTAGTTCCTATTTGTGGTGCACAATTTTCTGGAATGTAGGTAGTGGTTATGATCGATTCGATAGAAAGGAAGGCGTAATGTGTATTTTTCGTTGGGGATTCCCTGGAAAAAATCGTCGCATATTACGCCGATTCTTTATAAAAGATATTCAGTCCATTAGAATAGAAGTTAAAGAGAGTATTTATGTTCGTCGTGTTCTTTATATAGACATCCGAGGGCGGGGGGCCATTCCCTTAACGCGTATTGATGATAATTTGACTCCAAGAGAAATTGAACAAAAAGCTACTGAATTGGCCTATTTCTTGCGTGTACCAATTGAAGTATTTTGAGAACTGGTAGATTCCCACTTCATCAGGAGATAAAAACGCAAGAATCGCCCCTTTTCTAGAACATAACTAAAAAGAACCCCCCCCCTTTTTTTTTTTTTTGAGGTTTCCTTTTCCTTTTTTGTTACTTAATGACCAACACAAAAATGACAATGACTAATCCGTGAATTTTTTTTGAAATAGTAGATATTTTGATAGAAAAAGAGGTTCTTTCGTCTCAAAATCTTACTAATATTCATTAATTAAGAATTAAGGGGGTCATTTATCGAGAGGAAACTGTTGTTTCAAATTGAACCTAATAACTTCATTCGAAGTGGATTCTTAGTCAATTTTTCTATTCTTTCTAGATTCAAAGACTAACCAAAAAATCCTAAAAAAAAATAAACTAGATTCATCATACCTTGTATAGAATATAGAACTCATACGTGAAAGAAACATTTAATCGCATAAAGCGGACGAATGGAGTTGGTTGATTAACAATTCACAGGGGAAAAAATGGCAAACAGGAAAGTATTCCCACCTCTGGTATATCTTGTATCTATAGTATTTTTGCCCTGGTGTCTTTCTCTCTCATTTCAAAAAAGTCTGGAATATTGGGTTATGAGTTGGTGGCATACTGGTCAATCCGAAATTTGTTTGAATGAGATTCAAGAAAAAAATATTCTAGAAAAATTCATAGAATTGGAGGAACTGCTCGTCTTCGACGAACTGATCGAAGAATATTCAGAGATACGTCTACACATGCTTCGTATAGGAATTCAACAAGAAACGATCCAACTAATTAAGATACACAATGAGGATCGTATCCAGATGATTTTGCACTTCTCGACAAATATAATATGTTTTGTTATTCTAAGCGGGTATTCTATCATTGGTAATGAAGAACTTGGTATTCTTAACTCGTGGTCCCAGAAATTCCTATATAACTTAAGCGATACAATCAAAGCTTTTTCTATTCTATTATTAACTGACTTATGTATCGGATTTCATTCGCCCCACGGTTGGGAATTAATGATTGGCTCTGTCTACAAAGATTTTGGGTTTGTTCATAATGATCAAATTCTATCTGGTCTGGTTTCCACCTTTCCAGTCATTCTTGATACAACTTTTAAATATTTTATTTTTCGTTATTTAAATCGAGTATCTCCGTCACTTGTAGTTATTTATCATTCAATGAATGACTGATAAAAAAAATCCACTGATAGTAATCTAATAAAATTTAAAATTGGAGCCCTTGTTATTTTGTAGTTGTACATAAACAAAGTATTGAAAATCGTACTTACGTTTTCTACTTTTACCCATCTTCGGGATTCGTCCGATATTGATATTATTCTCCAGGAAATCTCATTCCAGTAAAATTGGTTAAGTAACTAACAGAATTGTGGATAGGGAACTATACCAGCAACTTACCCCCCTTATTGTATTGTATTGTAGAAATTTTTGGATCAATGATTGGACCATGGAAAATAGAAACACTTTTTCTTGGATAAAGGAACAGATTACTCGTTATATTTCCGTATCGCTTCTAATATATATCATAACCCGTCCGGATATTTCAAAAGCATATCCCATTTTTGCACAGCAAGGTTATGAAAATCCACGAGAAGCAACGGGGCGTATTGTATGTGCCAATTGCCATTTAGCTAACAAGCCCGTGGATATTGAGGTTCCGCAGGCGGTACTTCCAGATACTGTATTTGAAGCAGTTGTTCGAATTCCTTATGATATACAACTGAAACAAGTTCTTGCTA